CGGGCTTTGCAATATTTGATTGATCACAATTCTATATATTCCCTTTACTATAGAAGTTCCCAGAGAATTCATTAGAGGAATGTTTCCAATGAAAATTGTTTGTTCTTGCATATCCCTGCGGGTTTTCCAAATTAGTCCTGCGGATACATATAATTCAGAAGAATATGTGAGTAATTTATACACAGCATCTCTTTCTTTTATCAATGGTTCTACAAATTGATATGTTTCCATAAATAATTGAAATTCCGCTTTTTGATCCGTATCTTCTATTTTTGGAAACTTAGAAAGTTCTTCCATCAAGCCCTGATCAATGAACCTACAAAATCCTTCAAATTGTATCTGATTCAACCCGGGTATTGTATACATTCCCTCATTTCCATCCTGGAGCATTTTGAATTTCCTATTTCTCAAAAAATCCCATTATTAGATCATTCTTCATCGAATCATATAGATGATCTAGTAACGGTAGAATTTAGATTCTGTTTACTGAATCGCATGAAATTTGACTCCATTCCAGATATGGAATGTATGAAATACGTATGAACGGCGGAAGAAAGAGAATTTTCTATTTCAAATTAGAATTTGCAACAGATACAAATGGAAAGGGGTTGATAAAACATTCCTAGAAAGAGAATTGTGCCACTTAGGCTTACTATATTATGATTATGGGATTTTGTATAGAATATCAAAACGGATTCCATTCCTAGCATTATTATGCTATTCCATATTCCAATCAACTTGCATACCAGACAACTAAATGGATTCGGTATTTGATCTTTTCGTTGAGATAAAGACATAAAAACCAGAAACAATATAGAGTCTATTTTTTTAGCACTTAACCTCTTTTATGATTCCATTGTTCAAAAAAGATTCACAGAGAAGAGATCTTTTTTTACCTAACCCAGTTTTTAGTAGAATTGGCAGAATACGATGGAGAAAGTTAGAATTGTAAAGTATCAAAGTATCTAAGAAGGGCTGGATTTATTAAACACGTGCAGATAGAGCTATCTATAGATCCGTCTTCTCCTTTATTTCCGTGCTCTATCAAAACAAAGTTTCTATTTTCTATTCCACGAAAAACTGAAGCACGATAATTTTCTGATAATTTCCTATAGGCAACATATATAAATAAGATACCCAATTCGATTAGATATCTGTGTAACAATTTCTGTTCTGGGGTTTACATATACTCATAATTGTTGTTATAATTGAAATTGAGAAGGATTTTGGATTGAAACGAATCAACACTGATATGTTATGTGCCAACTTTTTGATTATGTCATTAGGAAAACACAATTGGAGATTCAAATCAAAAACTAGTTCACGAATTCGCAGGCAGCAGTCAATAGTTAACGGTTCCAAGTTGTCATAATTTTTTTTATGACTGAAAATCCGCCCTTTTAAATATTAATAGAAAGGGGAGGGGAAATTTTTAGGCATTATGTGTTTTGAGATACTATACAATCAATCGAAGGGTTGGATCAAATCCAACCAAAAAGAAAAAAATAAATAAAGAGGAGGAGGTTTTCTTTTAGGAAAGGGATTAAGAAAAGGAGGATTAAGATGCAAGTACAATAAAAAAAGAAGTTCCGTACTCCAACCCGAAGGGGAAAATTTTCATCTATTTTGTATCAATTTGGCGGCATGGCCGAGTGGTAAGGCGGGGGACTGCAAATCCTTTTTCCCCAGTTCAAATCCGGGTGTCGCCTGATCAACAAAAAAAGGCTCAAAATCTCTGATTCTGTTCCGCTGATAGAACTCTCCAAATTATTCCCCAGCGGAAGTAGAAGAAATGGACTGTTGATACTTGTTTGCTTCTACGCATCGGATCTGGGGGTTTTCTAAAAGATTGTAAATCTTTGGATCTAGAATTCAAGGAAAGATTCGAATGGGGGAAGGGCTCTCAAGACTTCTCGATTCCTTTCTACTGCTAATCTTTCTACTACTAATGTAGTGTCTACGGACTGGGTCTTGAATTCCATTGGATAGCCGGATAGGAAATGGAATTCCATTAGTAGTTATGGAGAGGGGGGAAGATCCTTTAGATACTTTCTATATGGACTCACGAGAATCTCTGAATGTTCAGGCATTCAATCAATATTAGATTGGATTTTTAATTTACTTTAAATAAAATAGATATAGAAAAAGTGCAAAAAAAATTTCTTTTCAGCAACCTCTCGTCAAGAATATGAGATACCATCTCCCAACTGTCTCTGCGAAACATTCGGGAGATGGTATGAATTAGATCAAAAGGGAAATAGAGGTATGGAATAGATAGTGATCTATGATTATGCTTTTTTACTTTACTTATAAAGGTTAACAAAAAAGAATAGGCCTTATTATTCCTACATGTTCCATTAATAAGAGTTCCTTGAGATATCATTGCATATTTTACTTGTATTTAGTCTTTCCAGATTTCAAATCATATAGGAATTTTTTAGAATTGGATTTGTTGAATTGGTTCATCAATAGTCTTCGGTCAGAATCCCTTTTTGACTCTGCGCCATTGATTCCACTATTATTAGTGAGCAATAATGGAATAATTCCTTCATCAAGATCGGGGACATAATTCACATGGATATAGTAAGTCTTGCTTGGGCTGCTTTAATGGTAGTCTTTACATTTTCCCTTTCACTCGTAGTATGGGGAAGAAGTGGGCTCTAAAGGTACTACTAATTGGGTTGAGGAATCAAACTCTATCAATTGTTTTATAGGTCGTTCTGCAAGGCGGTTTGAACTCTTTAAAAAGAAAAAAATCGAATATATCTTCATTTTCAAATTCCATTGGATTCTGGTGGAATAATGTATTATATGACTAATACGCTTTCAATCAAAGAGATATTTCACGGATTCCCATGTTTGTGTTTCGAAAGGAAAGGGATACAGATGATAGAAAATTTAGTCCAACTTAATTCTTCCTAACTTTTCTATTTCAATGAATGGGCTCTTACCAGAATGATAGATGGATACTGAGGAAGACCCGATCCCCCTTTCTTTCCCCTTTTACTCTTCAAAAAGGAAGTCATTTTGTTAAGTGTATACGCACTTTATATGAGAAAGAATAGAAACATAGTGGTTGTCTAATGAGATACTATGCATAATAAAAGAAGATCTTGCCTTAGGGGCGTCACATATTGCGCATTTTCCTTTTTTTATTATTTTCTATTATTTTTCCTTTTCTTTTCGGAATTTCGATTTTATCGACGCATTTCATATCATGGTTCAACCGTTAAAAATCTGTGAGGTTTACTCTTCGAAATCCGAAAAAGTGCCCACAGAACTCCTGTCAATGGCTCAATCAATTATTTCTTCGGAATGCTAAAAAAAATGACTATTTGATTTTATTAATATATGCCCATATCGGTTTTCCTGCATTGATTTGATTCTTTCGATAGATCCTGAAATTCATAGTGTAAATAATCAAAAATCTAGAAATTCGAACTATAAGAGTCAGACGATTATTTCGGATTGCTCGAAACAAATAGATGTATCAAAGAAATAGAAATAGAATTGGGTCCTATGTCCATTCTATATATGAAATAAATGGAATTGATATCTACATATATGAAGATAATATTGTAGATTGATTTATATTTAGCCTCTATCTTTATTAGATTCTAAAGTACAACTTTCTTTATACGCTGTATAACTTTATACACTACAATAATACTAACACTAATAGATAGTATGGTAAGAAAGAAGGGTTCATCTATTTCTTTCTTACCGTACTATCGGATCTCATAGAATACTGCCGGTTATAGTCCGCTCATTTCATTTAAGACACAAAATTAGAATCCTTTTCATTTGATTTGTTTAACCATTAACTCCTTAATCATTTTGACTTATGGTTTTTACGTAAATGATAAGTAGAAACGCAGTAGGGACTAGAATGAACAGTGCAGTAGCAATAAATGCAAGAATATTTACTTCCATAATCTCATCGTTTTTTTACTTCAAAATAACTCGGGATTTAATCCCATAGAGATAATAAATCTTTCTCCTGTCAATTCAATGAATGAATTCCCTCTCGATGATCTTGAAATCAGATCAATATCATGAATAACAATATCTGAGCTATCAAACCAATTCGTCGTCAAGAATTGAATAGTATAACATAGGAAGATCGTTTATCCATACCGAATCCAAAATTTCTTTATTTCGCATTCTTTTCTGTTCTTTATCTATAACCTACCTTACGTCCTCCTTGTACAATCATCGGATAAAGTATCGTCCGACCACCCGCCCGTTTCCATTAGTTACAAACCCCCAACAAACAATCGAAGCGAAGTGGAAAAAGAAGGGAGTTACGTTCTAAACTCCGTTTTTTTTTAATGATCTAGTTTTCTTGGAAGACAAAGAAGTGTGATAAAGAGGAGTCCGGGATAAAGGATGGAATATTCCATCAAACTAACTATTTTAGTTTGGGGTTTGTTCGTTCTTCGACGAGCCCTCTAAAAAAATATCAAAATAGGAAGGAAAAATGGATTTATTCCCCTGCTACTTGCTAAGCTAAAGGGGGTGGGATATTGATCTTTATTTTTCTTTTACCCTCCCTCCTTAGGTTATTCGTACTGGGATACCTATACCAAAAGCTCAGCGTACAATTTGAATGAAATAGATTTTTCAACTTCACATTAGTAATTGCCGTTACACAAACAAAACCGAAGTCAGAAGGGGGGATTTTTGAATCTGGAAAAGTATTCTATCAGGGAAATGAAATTCTGTTAATGTGAAATTCATTTTGTATTGTACAAGAAATGAATTCAATTTGGGTCTGTGCGCCCAAGAAACATATAGTCCTCTATTCCATTCCATGAATTGGGAACAATCGAAAAAGCAGACTCAGTATCTCATGGAATCCGGACTAGAATGCTCTCAATAATTGTACTAAATATGTCTTTCTCCTACCAATCTGTAGGAGTTGAAATAATGAAAATCCCCCTATTTATTTGATGAGAAATGCCAAAGCAAAGAAAAAAGAACCCCCTTGGGAATGGAAT